TGTGTCAGGTTCATAGGTAGAACGTCTTGCCTCATGAATCTCTTGGTAGAGATGCTGAAGTTCTGAATTATTCAAATCAGTAAATTCCTATAAAAGGCTTTTTATTTCCAATCGAACTAGGTTTTTTGCTTTATTCGCATCTAGTTCGAGTTCTTGGATAGTTCGCATTCTGCACCTCCGGTCTGAGTTTCTAAAAACTATCATGTTATCGGGATATAATCCCTTAAAATTGAAAATACATACCAGTAAGAATGAATAAGATTTTTCAAATTCTGTAGCATAGCTATGATGAAATCAAAAGTCTGCAACAGAGTTTCCAAAAAAAAAAGGGCTATAACTCAAATATTCGAAAAAAGAAAGAAAAAAATTCAAAGATTGGATACCCCTTTACAATACAAAAAAAAGGTATATTTGTATCTATTTATAAAGAAATTAAGGAAAAAAGTCTTTAAGAATTCTGCGAATTTCTTTATTCCTATATTGGTATAGGAAATAGACTATTTTCGAATTCTATCTAGATTGTGGATACATATGTATCCTTAACATACTGAAACGACTTCCATTATTCGTATCAAACCAATTGATTTGTCATATAAGTCTTAATTTCATATCTCCGAATAGAAAAAGAAGTAAAAATATCTTCATATATCAGACGTTCACTAATTAGTACTGCATCTTCAGAATTATAACCCTCCCATGGCATATAAGCTACTAATATGTTTTTTCCTAAAGCGAGTTCCCCATCAACTGTAGCGGCACCGTCCGCCAAAATTTGACCTTTTTTAACGCATTTACCTCCCTGAACCCGGGGTTTTTGATGGATCAAAGTTTTTTTGTTGGAACCTTGATACTTAACTAAAGGAATACTTTCAGTATTCCCATTCCTTGAAAAAAGGATCTTTTGACTATCAGTATAAAGGACCTTTCCCTGATGCTCAGCTATAAGTGAAAACCCCGAATCTACAGCCGTTTGGCCTTCTAGTTTCAACGAAAAAATGCATATCTTTGATTTACTTGAATAAGGAAAGGTGAAAATCCATGATTTCTTGTCTTCATTCCTTTTTCTTCTATTTGATACATAGATTGGAAGGCTTTTTTGATAGAGTAAGACAGAATGGATTCAAAAAAAAAAGATGTTTGACATATATATTCGAGAGAGTCATATATTGATTATATGCAAATATCATCTTGCATATATATTCTAGTATAATAGAAAAATATTGATGATATGAGAATACTATCTTCCATATATGAAATGAGACATGGAAGGGGGACACTACGACGAAGTTCCGGGAGTTACGAAGGAAGCTTGGGACTTATATTGTTTATGGGTTGAGAACAAAAGTTGAACTCTAAGAGGTAGAATCTGCCGTTGTTCCTCAGTAGCTCAGTGGTAGAGCGGTCGGCTGTTAACTGATTGGTCGTAGGTTCGAATCCTACTTGGGGAGATTGGATTAGTTCTTAATGAAAGAATAAAGAATTTCATTAAATAAAGGCTTTGCCTTAGCAAGAGGTAACTCTTTCCCCATCTTTGTTTCTATTGCAAAAAAGCTTCTTTTATCAAATTCTGTTCTAGAATAAAGGATATTATTAATAAGGAAGAAGGCTTTTTAGCTATTAACTAGATAATTTCAAAAAAATCTTTTGAAATGTAATAAGTAGTATAAATGAAAATGTAATAAGTAGTATAAATGAAATAATCAAATGATATCTGAATCAAAACCTAAGTCTAGCGTAAGCTACACGAAATCATAGTCGAAAAAAAGAGACTGAAATAAGTAAGTTATGAGGGTTTAGAATAAAACTAGATAGTTAGAAAGAAATTGTATTCCTTCATTTTGATTCTATTTTTTATTACTTATACTTAACTTAAAAAAATACATATGTAATTAACTAGATAAAGAATTTCAAAAAAATCTTTTGAAATGTAATAACTTGTTAAGAATTCTTATTGATTTTTTTTTCTTTTTCGATTCAAAAACCGAAAATAGGAAAGTTAAACCAATAAAAAGATATAAAGTAAACCAATCAAAAGATATAAAGGATTCCACCTCTTCTAGAGATTCTTTATTCTATTCCACCTCTTCTAGAGAATAGAACTTAAAGAAAAAGATATAAAGGAGGTTCATGACTGACAATAAAGATGTAAGAGTCAGAGCTTTTACAGAATGTACTAGTTGTCGTGTAATAATCAGAGTTCTTTTAAGAGTTACTAGGTTTGTTCGAAGAAGTGTCAATAAAAAATCAATGGGTATTTCTAGATATATTACTCAAACGAATCGTTTCAATACACCCAATTTATTAGAATTGAGAAAATTTTGTCGCTATTGTAACAAACATACGACTCATAGAGTTTCTAAAATAATGGAAAGAATATCTATGAATCAAACCTAATCTAATTTGAGTGTGTAGATTATATCATGTATCTATATATTTCCTATTAATTTGCTTTTTTTGCTAAAATTTGTTATTCTAAAATAAGAACTATTACTTTTTTGATTTGAAAAATTTGCTTTTTTTGCTAAAATAAAATAAGAAAATCACTATTTGACAAATTTTCTTAAAAAGAATTGATTTTCTCGTATATAATTATAAATTTTTTGATAAAAATAAAAAAGGAGCAAAGTAAATGGTACTTTTCATTTTTCAAAAAAGATTACTGATGTTGTTGATCTATGGCTTCAACCAATATACCGCCAATGGTTGGCCATACAAATAAAAATTTTCACAATTTCTGAAGAATTTCAGAGTAAAGTTAAGTCGGGAGAACAACTCGTCGGATGAAGGATCATCATCTGATTCCTCAGATGATGAGGACTATGATTCTGATGAGTACTATGCTATGATTCCGATGACGATGATGATCGTATAAATAAATATAAATATAAGGACTCTATCTTGTATCAAGAGTCCGAGCTACATTCCAATATATTTTTAAGACGTCGTTGCACATTCCCGCATTGCGAATTTCATTAAATCGTATGAAAAAAATAATACTATTTCTGGATATTGTGTTCTGGCTTTACTACGAAGTATAAAAAAGGAAGTGAGATACTTCAAATGATCAATCGATGATCCTTATCCATCCATCAGAGGAGTTTGACCCATTGTACTTCCTCAAACCTTGGGATTAAAAGTGGTTTGAGATGCAGTACTTCAAATAGTCAATCGATGATCCATCAGAGGAGTTGGACCCATCGTATTCACTCCCATTTTCGGAATCCGAGTGGGAAGAAGAGGGGGATTCGCAAATTAATGAGCTCCCTCCGAGCTATCGTTGCGAATTGATTTCTTACTGGATCCGGGGTTCTATTTTCTCAAATAAAATATCGAGAAATCCAAATATCTACCTTTCGGGACCAAAGGTGATAAAATTTCTCCGGAAAATTTGATTTGTCACATAATCAAATCCTTCATTTGATTTGGATAGAATAAAAAAGTAGTATATGAATCAATCCAAATTTTTGTGTGTACTAGATTCAAATAACTGGCATAATTCTGATTTTTTGATTTTTCCTGATCGGAAAAATCATCCATGAAAAAGAAAGAAAAAAGATAGAAAAATTTTGTTATTTATGATCAAAAATTCATTCACTCCTATTATTCCACAAGAAGAAAATAAGGGTTCTGTTGAATTTCAAGTATTCAGTTTCACCAATAAGATAAAGAGACTTACTTCCCATTTAGAATTGCACAAAAAAGATTTTTTATCGGAAAGGGGTCTACGAAAAATTCTGGGAAAACGTCAACGGTTGCTGACTTATTTGTCAAAGAAAAATCGAGTACGTTATAATAAATTAATTGATCAGTTGAATATTCGAGAGCCACAAACTCGTTAATTTCATCGTTTGAATTTTTTTTTAGTAGTATTCGATTTTTCATTTTGATGAGCCTCACTTTGAGGAATTCATGGAATAATGAATTCAGGAAGAAAAGATATGACTGTACCGGTTACAAGAAAAGATCTCATGATAGTCAATATGGGTCCTCACCACCCATCAATGCATGGTGTTCTTCGACTGATCCTTACTCTCGATGGTGAAGATGTTATTGATTGTGAACCCATATTGGGCTATTTACACAGAGGAATGGAAAAAATAGCGGAAAACCGAACAATTATACAATATCTACCTTATGTAACACGGTGGGATTATTTAGCTACTATGTTCACAGAGGCAATAACGGTAAATGCACCAGAAAAATTGGAAAATGTTCAAGTACCTCAAAGAGCTAGCTATATCCGAGTTATTATGCTGGAATTGAGCCGTATAGCTTCTCATTTGTTATGGCTTGGACCTTTTATGGCAGATATCGGTGCACAGACTCCTTTCTTCTATATTTTCAGAGAGAGAGAATTGATATACAATCTATTCGAAGCCGCCACAGGTATGCGAATGATGCATAATTATTTCCGCATCGGGGGGGTAGCTGCTGATCTACCTTATGGATGGATAGAGAAATGTTTCGATTTCTGCGATTATTTCTTAACAGTTTTTGTTGAATATCAAAAACTGATTACACGGAATCCCATTTTTTTGGAACGAGTGGAAGGAGTGGGCATTATTGGTGGAGAAGAAGCAGTAAATTGGGGTTTATCCGGTCCAATGTTACGAGCTTCTGGAATCCAATGGGATCTTCGTAAAGTTGATAATTATGAGTGTTACAATGAATTCGATTGGGAAATCCAATGGCAAAAAGAAGGAGATTCATTAGCTCGTTATTTAGTACGAATCGGTGAAATGAGGGAATCCATAAAAATAATTCAACAGGCTCTAGAGGGAATTCCTGGAGGACCCTATGAGAGTTTAGAAGTCCGACGCTTTGATAGAGCAAAGAATTCCGAATGGAATGATTTTGCATATAGATTTATAAGTAAAAAACCTTCACCCAATTTTGAATTGTCGAAACAAGAACTTTATGTGAGAGTGGAAGCCCCAAAAGGGGAATTAGGGATTTATTTGATAGGAGATAATAGTGTTTTCCCCTGGAGATGGAAAATTCGTCCACCCGGTTTTATCAATTTGCAAATTCTTCCTCAGCTAGTTAAAAGAATGAAATTGGCTGATATCATGACGATATTAGGTAGTATAGATATCATTATGGGAGAAGTTGATCGTTGAAATGATAATTGATACGACAGAAGTACAAACTATCAATTCTTTCTCTACATCGGGATTTTTCAAAGAAGTCTATGGACTGATATGGATTGTTGTACCTATTTTGACCCTGCTATTGGGAATCATAATAGGAGTACTAGTAATTGTTTGGTTAGAAAGAGAAATATCTGCAGCGATCCAACAGCGTATTGGGCCTGAATATGCTGGTCCGTTGGGAATTCTTCAAGCTATAGCAGATGGGACTAAATTACTTTTGAAAGAGGATCTCCTCCCATCTCGAGGAGATATTCGTCTGTTTAGTGTCGGACCGTCTATAGCAGTTATATCAGTTCTACTAAGCTATTTAGTAATTCCTTTTGAGTATCGTCTTGTTTTAGCTGATCTCGGTATAGGTGTTTTTTTATGGATCGCCATTTCAAGTATTGCTCCTATTGGTCTTCTTATGTCAGGATATGGATCGAATAATAAATATTCCTTTTCAGGTGGTCTACGAGCTGCTGCTCAATCTATTAGTTATGAAATACCATTAACTCTATGTGTATTATCAATATCTCTACGTGTGATTCGTTGGAATATGAACTTTTACCTCTTTTTCTTCTAAAAATCAAAGAACAAAAAGAGGTTCAATGTATTGAATAGATATTCTCATTTTTTTATTCAGCATTCGGGTTGATGAGTTAAACCAGATAGTTATATGAGTGAAACAAAACAGCTTATCAATTTGTAGTAAGAATAAAAAATCTCATTCCCTATGTACAAGAATCAAGTTGAAGTAAACATAAGTAGCGTAAACTGTTTACCCCAAGATTCCGATTTTTTGATTAGTCATCATATCTTGAAGCGGGTGCAAACAAAAGATCAACTGTATGGAGTTTCTACTACTTTCTTTTATTTATTTACTATACCGGCGATCAATCAAAAGTCAGTGGACAGTTAGGAACACCAAGGTACACAAAAGATTAGTAATCGAGATAATGTAAGGTATCAAAAAAGAGGTTTTTCCACATAAAACGAATCATAATAAGGACTTGAAATTGGTAGAAATGATCAAGTAGTACTTCCTTACGATTCCGATCTAGAGTATGCTCCTATTCACTGATTAAAGAAATGACTATCAAGAACGAATTAATCCTTTATTTTTTTTTGAAGTACCCTCCCCTGAGACAGAAGAAGAGGAAAAAAGAAATGGAATGCCATATATGGTATGAATAATAAAAAAAATCTTTCTTTATTCTTTCTTCCATATTCATACATATACAATTCTTATCATGATTCATGAACTAATGCCTAATTCTTTATATTTATTGATATAACGAGTATTTTATTGAAAGATTCAGTTATTACCGAACAAAGAGAGATTCTCATTATAAAGGATAAGATCAATTCGGAAGCAACTTTTTGATTATTCTAGCAGACAGAATTCCATTGGTCTAATTTGGGACTCTCCGATCTATCTTTATTCTGTCTACCCCCAAAGAAAGATGCCGATAATACCGAACTAGTCCTTACATTTTTTGTGGCCATAGAGGAGCCGTATGAAGCTGAGGTTTCATGTACGGTTTTGAAATAGCGATGAAAACAGTCATGTTTTTTTCGACTATGATTATCTAACAGTTCAAGTACAGTTGATATAGTTGAAGCACAGTCCAAATATGGTTTTTGGGGGTGGAATCTGTGGCGTCAGCCTATAGGCTTTCTAGTTTTTCTAATTTCTTCTCTAGCCGAATGTGAGAGATTGCCTTTTGATTTACCAGAAGCAGAGGAGGAATTAGTAGCAGGTTATCAAACCGAATATTCGGGTATCAAATATGCTCTCTTTTATCTTGCTTCTTACCTAAATCTATTAGTTTCTTCATTATTTGTCACAATTCTTTACTTAGGTGGGTGGAATTTCTCTATTCCGTACATATCCATTCCTGAACTTTTTAAAATAAAGAAAATGGCTGGAATTTTTGGAATGACAATTGGTATCTTTATTACATTAGCTAAGGCTTATTTGTTTCTCTTCATTTCTATCACAACAAGATGGACTTTACCTAGGATGAGAATAGACCAGTTATTAAATCTTGGATGGAAATTTCTTTTACCTATTTCTCTAGGTAATCTTTTATTAACAACTTCTTCTCAACTTGTCTCACTATAAATAACAGAATACGATAACAAGATTCTCGATTCATAATATCTCTCAAACAAGAGAAAGAAACTTCCATTTTCTCATTGATATTTACAATATGTTCCCTATGGTAACTGGGTTCATGAATTATGGTCAACAAACAATACGAGCTGCAAGGTACATTGGTCAAGGTTTCATAATTACCTTATCCCACACAAATCGTTTACCTGTCACTATTCAATATCCTTATGAAAAATCGATCATGTCAGAGCGTTTCCGGGGTCGAATCCACTTTGAATTTGATAAATGTATTGCTTGTGAAGTATGTGTTCGTGTATGCCCGATAGATCTACCCCTTGTTGATTGGAGATTGGAAAGAGATATTAAAAAGAAACAATTGCTAAATTATAGTATTGATTTCGGGGTTTGTATATTTTGTGGTAATTGTGTCGAGTATTGTCCAACAAACTGTTTATCAATGACTGAAGAATATGAACTTTCTACTTATGATCGTCATGAATTGAATTATAATCAAATTGCTTTGGGTCGGTTACCAATCTCAATAATTGGAGATTACACAATTCAAACTGTTATGAATTCGACTCAATTCCAAATAGATAAAGAGAATTCCTTTGATTCAAGAACGATTACTAATTACTAAGATTTTTTTTGGTTAGTCAGTAACTACAAAGAAAACTCAAAACTATTGATTGTCGAAAATCACTCTTTGATTGAAACTGACAATCTGTTTTTCGTGATGGGATGATTTCGAAATATACAATTTGAACCACTATTCAAACTAGTCTTTTTTCGGATAAAAATTCTATTTACATTAATCCATATTTCCTTTTCATTCTATGACAAATTTATCATAAACTATATTTTATACAAGAAGAAAATAGGGTAATCCCTTTTCCTTTCCTGGACCTTTTAGTATGGTCATGATATATTTCAATTTCTTTGTTTTTTTTTACATAATGGATTTACCTCGACCAATACATGATATTCTTGTGGTATTTCTGGGATCAGTTCTTGTATTAGGGGGTCTAGGGGTAGTATTACTTACCAATCCAATTTATTCTGCCTTTTCGTTGGGATTTGTTCTTATTTCGATATCTTTATTCTATATTTCATTGAACTCCTATTTTGTAGCTGCCGCACAGCTCCTTATTTATGTCGGAGCCATAAATGTATTGATCTTATTTGCTGTAATGTTCATGAATGCTTCACAATATTCCAAAGATTCCTATCTTTGGACCATTGGAGATGGGGTTACTTCAATGGTTTGTACAACTATTCTTTTTTCACTAATGACTACTATCCTAGATACATCATGGTACGGGATTCTTTGGACTACAAGATCAAACCAAATTATAGAACAGGACCTCATAAATAACGTTCAACAAATTGGGATTCATTTAGCAACAGATTTTTTTCTTCCCTTTGAACTCATTTCTATAATTCTTTTAGTTTCCTTGATAGGAGCAATTACTATGGCTCGACAATAAGAAATACTTAGATTAGAATGATTCCAAATTCTAAGAATTGATAATTCTAAATAAAAAAAATCCAAATTTTTTGTCCCTTTTTACCTCAAAAAATAAAAAATAATCGTAAAATAATAAATAATCGTAAATCTAAATACTAAATAATAATAATTAGAATTAAAAAAAATATATATATTTATTTTATCAAAATTGAAAAATTAATTAAGGAGTTTATAAATCATGTTTGAACATACGCTTTTTTTCAGTGTTTATTTATTCTCTATTGGTCTCTACGGATTAATAACAAGTCGAAATATGGTTAGGGCACTTATGTGCATTGAACTTATACTTAATTCTGTTAATTTAAATCTTGTAACTTTTTCTAACATGGTTGATAATCGACAATTAAAAGGAGATATTTTATCCATTTTTGTTATAGCTATTGCAGCTGCTGAAGCGGCTATCGGATTAGCCATTGTTTCATCCATTTATCGTAACAGAAAATCAACTAGTATCAATCAATCAAATTTCTTAAATAATTAATTATTTTTTTTATATCATAGAGATAAATCATCAAAAAGAAACTTAACTTAATTTCAGTACTTTATTCTATATTCTATTCATTTTTTTTTGTTGAATTTTTGAATTGAATATATTATATTCTTAGTGAAATAAGAAAAACCAATTCGTGAAAAATTCGTATTTAATACGTATAATTTTAATTAATCTAGTAATTATTGTTGAGATCAAATTCTTAATCTTTTGGCCTTTTTTTTAATTTAAGTACCATTCCATTATATATAAAATAATAATTTTTTTTTATTATATTTAATATATTAAATTAAATAAAATTTTATTGTTCAATTTTTAATAAACCACTGCTTCATCTGGTGTCTAAAATATAATTGACTTCTTTACTACTTTGACCAGATCGAAAATTTTTAATTTCCAAAATTTTAATTTAGAAATTCAATGTCACATTCAGTAAAAATTTACGATACCTGTATAGGGTGTACTCAATGTGTGCGAGCTTGTCCTACGGATGTATTGGAAATGATATCTTGGGATGGATGTAAAGCCAAACAAATTGCTTCCGCACCAAGAACGGAAGATTGTGTAGGTTGTAAAAGATGTGAATCTGCCTGCCCGACAGATTTTTTAAGTGTCCGTGTTTATCTAGGGCCTGAAACAACTCGTAGCATGGCTCTAGCTTATTGATACGTTAGAAAAAGTTCCATCTGAATCTTTTGATTCCTATTTACCGAAAAAACCCGTACTCGATTAAAGCTTTAATTTCGAGCACGGGTTTCTCTGGTCAAAACGTATCTCGTTCTTATCATTCATGAATTATTTTCCTTGGTTAACAATACTTGTTGTTTTTCCTATATTCGCAGGTTCTTTTATTTTCTTTTTTCCTCATAAAGGAAACAAGATATATCGATGGTATACTCTATATATATGTTTGTTAGAACTTATTCTAACAGCTTATGTATTTTTTTATTATTTCCAATTTGATGTTAAATTAATTCAACTTAATGAAAATTTCAAATGGATAGATGTTTTTGATTTCCACTGGAGATTGGGAGTCGATGGGCTTTCCATACAACCTATTTTACTGACAGGTTTTATTACTACTTTAGCCTGTTTAGCAGCTTGGCCAATTACTCGAAATTGCCAATTGTTTTATTTTCTATTATTAGCAATGTATAGCGCTCAAATGGGATTATTTTCTTCTCAAAACGTTTTACTTTTCTTTATTATGTGGGAATTAGAATTAATTCCCGTTTACTTACTTTTATCCATGTGGGGGGGTAAAAAACGTCTTTATTCGGCTACTAAATTCATTTTATACACAGCAGCAGGATCTGTCTTTTTATTAGCTGCAGTTCTGGGTATGGGTTTGTACGCTTCTAATAAACCAGTACTAGATTTTGAAAAATTAATTAATCAATCATATCCTCTTGTATTAGAAATAACATTTTATATTGGGTTTCTTATTGCATATGCTATCAAATTGCCTATTATACCCCTGCATACATGGTTACCAGATACCCACGGCGAAGCACATTATAGTACATGTATGCTCTTAGCTGGAATTTTATTAAAAATGGGAGCATATGGATTAATTCGGATTAATATGGAATTATTACCCCATGCTCATTCTATATTTTCTCCTTGGTTAATAATAATAGGAACGATACAAATTATTTATGGAGCTTCAACTTCTTTTGGTCAACGCAATTTAAAAAAAAGAATAGCATATTCTTCTATATCTCATATGGGTTTCATAGCTATAGGAATTGGTTCTATAACCGACATAGGACTAAATGGAGCTATTTTACAAATACTTTCTCATGGATTTATTGGTGCTGCCTTTTTTTTCTTGGCAGGGACGAGTTGTGATAGAATTCGTCTTGTTTATCTTGAAGAAATGGGAGGAATATCTATATTAATGCCAAAAATCTTTGCTTTGTTCAGTATTTTCTCTATGGCTTCTTTTGCATTACCAGGACTGAGCGGTTTTATTGCAGAATTTGTAGTATTTCTGGGATTTATTACTAGTCAAAAATATCTTTTAATACCAAAAATAATAATTACTTTCGTAATGGCTATTGGAGTAATATTAACTCCAATTTATTTGTTATCTATATTACGTCAGATGTTTTACGGTTACAAATTATTTCATGTTTCAAACTCGAATTTTTTTGATTCGGATTCTGGATCACGAGAACTCTTCCTTTCAATCTGTCTTTTTTTACCAATAATAGGAATTGGTATTTATCCTGATTTTGTTTTCTCATTATCAATTGAGAGAGTACAAACTATCTTATCTAATTATTATAATGGATAATGTTTTATCTTTTTTTAAGAAGAAAATGTTTCTATAATAAAATAAAATTTTTCTAATTAAATGAATTAGGTAAAAGATTTTTTCATTTTATTTCATAATGAACGAAATTTTAATCAGATATATGTTGAGTTTTTGAAAATTAAAAAAAATTATCAAAAACTCAAAAAAAAGTTTTCATTAGATTGGAAAAAACAATCTTTTTTTCTTATATTTTTTCTTATATATCTAAAATATATAAATTTAAAATTCAGATCTGAGATTTTTTGAGTTTCGACAATTTTTTTATTATGTAAGCCCACTTAGCTCAGAGGTTAGAGCATCGCATTTGTAATGCGATGGTCATCGGTTCAACTCCGATAGTGGGCTTTTTTTCCTTTTTTATAGTATAGAGAATCTATAATTGAAAATCTTTTGCTAAAAAAAGAATAGTGAAGAAATCTTTTTGATCTTTTTTTTTTGAATCGAAACAAAAATCTCTATTTTCAAACTAATTTTGGTTTAAATTTAATTAAATTAAATATTAAACCTAGGACTTTTTCAAAATTTCAAAAATCTAAATGTAGAATATTAGACTATTGAAAATCTTTTCATTTTTATTTTTGATTTTGATTGGTGTTTCTTTTTATGAATTCTTTTTAAGAATTTGCTTTTTTTTATTATAAAAAAACAATAAAACCAAAATTATTATTTTTTTGATTAGAAAAAATTTCTTTTTTTATATTTGATAAAAAAATTGCAATTTTCTTAAAAATTTGCTTAGTTTGCAAAAAGGACCTTCATAAAGTCGCTATGCTATATTTATTATAAATACATCACTAAGAAAGAAATAAAAAGAGACGAATTAATAACTTAAAAAACTAAATCAGAAAAGATTCGAATTCTTCTTTTACATATATTATATTAACTATTAAATTTGAATAGTAAAGGATTTAATTATGATTGAAAGATTGAAAAACCTTTTTCAAATGGTTCAAAGATGAGTAAATGGTTTTATTTTTCTTACAAAAGAAAGAGAATACTATTTTTATCTTATTCTTGCTCTGCTATGAATAATCTATATAGCAATGAAATACTTAGAGACTCCCAAGAAATTAGACCCATTCTCTTTACTTCTATTTTTGAATGACAAAAACGACGAAGATGATGATAATTCAGATTTGAAAGAGCTACAGCTACCTTTAAGGTCAACTTCTCATTCTCAATTCCTTTATTACAAGATAAAGGAATTTTAAAAATCGAGTTATTTAGTTAATAATACACAAAAAATCATTTTGTGACTTTACTTTAAAAGATTTTTTACAAAAAATTTTCAAAGTATTGTACTAATAAAGTTTTCTACCGATGTTAATATAGATAATATTAATTACCTGTAGGGTTTTTTGATATTCTTTATTTAGGATACCGAAAAATTCTTTTTTATGGGATACTAATACTAAAAAATTTTTTGGTATCCTAAATATATATAGATATAGGATACTTAAGTTGGTGAATTAAAAAAAAAAATGAACCATTTTTTTCATTTCAGTTGAAAAAGATTCAGAGGAAAAGAATTTTTAAATGTAATATGTTCTTCCATTAAAGCATATAAACTTTTTTTTTTTTAAGTAAAGATATATATTTTCTAATATATTAATAAATTCAACTCTATATAAATTTAAATGAACCGTAGCTATGTAAACCTATTCCTAACAGATTGATACCAAAATAACATATCCAAATAATAAGAAATCCGATAGAAGCTATAAATGCAGAATTTATACCTTTCCAATTTTGGTGTATTCTAATATGTAAATAAATTGCAAATATTGTCCAAGTTATAAATGCCCAAGTTTCTTTGGGATCCCAATTCCAATAGGATCCCCAAGCTTCATTAGCCCATACTGCTCCACAAAGAATACCCAAAGTTAAAATGATAAATCCAAAAGTAATAACACGATAACTCCAATAATCCAAACGCTCAAATAATTCATATTTGTAATAATTTGTAAATAAAGGGAACGAGCTTTTTTTCAAAAGATTTATCTTTTCTTTCCAATAATGAATTTGACCATTTGGAACGGAACGACGTAATTTCTCAATCACAAAAGAATCAATCTTTTTTTGACATGTAAGAATTAAAAGAGCAACTGATAATAAAGACCCGCATAAAAGAGCTGCATAACTCAACAACATCATACTTACATGCATTATTAACCACTGAGATTGCAGTGCAGGTACTAATATTGTGGATTTATTAATTTCTGCTGAGAGACAGAAACCTGATGTCGCAAAAGCTTGAGTAAAAATGGTACTTGGTGTAATTATTGTATTTAACTCATAATTATGGTTCCGAGTCTTTGTAAGCATATGAATAACATAGAGACTACATGAAAGAAAGATTAAAGACTCATATAAATTACTTAATGGAAAGTGCCCTGAATAAATCCAACGAAAAATTAAAAATGCCATTGTAGAGAAAAAAGTAAAAATCATCCCTTTCTCTAAGGAATTACGTAACTCAAGAATATTACCAAATAATAAGATAATCAAGTTAATTATAATAACTATTGAAGTAATTGAAAAAGAAATATGATTTAATATATATTCTACAGTTAGAAATATCATAAAAGAATTTTATCTACAGAATTTTGAATTTATAATTTCAAAATAAATTATAACATATATATAGTCATGCCGCCACTCGGACTCGAACCGAGATACACTAGGCACTGCTTCCTAAGAGCAGCGTGTCTACCAATTTCACCATGGCGGCTTTTTTTAAATAATAAGCCAATTCATGTTTAATCGTCAAGATTTAAAAATTTTATTTGAAATAAGAAATTTTAGAATCGATAAAGAGAAAAGATTTTTTTTCATTTTATTTTGACATCCTCAATGGCAAAATCTTGCTTTTTTTATAAAACTTACTATTTTTTTCTCATTTATCTTTTTTTCTGTATCAATAATGATAGGAAGAAAAATCATTTTTTTTAATATTTACAAAAATTACAAAAAACAAAAAAAATTTAGTCTTTTTTATTTTTTAATGTTAAAATTAACAGTAAATTAACAGTAAATTAGAAATCTTTTTTTAATTTTTAAAAAATTAAAAAAAAAATATATATATATATATATAAGATAGGAAATATTTAAATCTCAAATTTAAATTAAGTTCTATTAAACTTTTCACAATAGAAGAAAATCTTTTCTTCTATTGTGAAAAGTTAATTAATAATTAAATTATTACTTAATTAAGTAATTGAAATCCTAAGATATAGATATTATTTTTAGAATTAAAAATTATATAAATTATATATAATTTATAGTTCTAATTAAAGTCTAATCTTAACTAAAATTTAACTAACTAAATTAATAAAAATTAATCTATTAAAAATAAGAATTAAATTAATGTAAAATTTATTATTTATTTTAAAGCTAGTTTTTTATTAGCATTTTAAACTATCTATAGCATTTTAATCTATATTTATTAAAGGAATACTTTATTGTAGAAATACATAAAAACCAAAAACTCTTTTATTTGGTTTTTGTTTCAAAAAACTTTTTGAATTTCCAATAGAAAGTGATTTTGCTAAAGAAGAGGCTTTTACTGCAATTAAATCTCCTTTTTTTCTCCAGATATTTTTACGAATACGTTTTTTTGAAATAGAAGTACGTTTTTTTGGAACAGCCATTGAAAGTTTTTTTTATTTTATTTTTTTATGTGAAATACATTTTTTTCAAAAAAAAAAGAATTATATTATATATTTTATTTATATTTAATTAATTTAGCATACCAAATAATCTTACAAAAAAGAAACTTATTCTTGCTACTAACCTATTGATGTAATTTCAGTTTGGGTCAGACTTATTATTTTAATAATTGAAAAAAAGTATCTTTACAAATGAAGGATTTGATTTGTATAGAAATTGATTTCTATACAATACCTCAAAAATTTGAGAAATTTCATAACCTTTGGTCCCGAAAGGTAAATATTTGGATTTCTCGATATTTTATTTGAAAAAATAAAACCCCGGACCCAGTAAGAAATTAATTCGCAATTAGGTTATTATTTTATGACATTTATCCCACAAGCCTTTTAATTCAATCAAGAATAAAAACAATTTAGATTGAAGATCATCGCCTTATCTTATACGGGGAGGTAGAAGGATTCTAACTTTCTATTGTATTCTATTACAATTAGAAAAGAATTTTTGAACATAACGAGACAAAACCCGTTCCGTGCTTTTTTTTCTTATAGAAAAACATATATCCTATCAAAATTGAATATATAATTCAATAGAAAAGAAAATCTTTTCAAATAAGATTTTTTTTGATGAGTCTTTTTCCATTTTTTATGTTTTATAGTCTATTGTGTCTTTCTTATCTTAATTAAATTATTCTTGCTTTTTCTTTCTTATATTTTGAAATTCAGTGCAATTAAGGATTTTTAAATGACTGAAATTCTATAGGTCAGTTACACACATATCCAAAGAATATTTATATTTTTTATTTTTTCTAATAGAAATTAGAAATATCTAATACTAATAGGAAAAAACTATTAGATATTTTTTTTTGATCTGACTTTACAAACAAAATGTATTTGCTAATATTATTAGATATTTAGATGAAAGACAAAGAGGAATAAAATAATAGAAAAAATAAAGGAGAATCTTATTAACTTAATTATAATATAATTATAAAAAAGACTTTTAAATTCTTTAGAAAACTTTAGTTTAGTTATATATTATTATAAATTTATAATATATAAATTATGAATTATAAGATATTTAATTAATTTTTAATATATTAATTATTAATTATAAGATAGTTAATTACGTATTTAACTACAGAGAACCTTTCCTTCTATATTTCTATGTAATACATGTTTTTAATATATATATATAAATAATATGTGTTTCAATAAATATTTTTTTTATAAACATAAAAAACTTTTATGTTCTAAAATTCTTGAATATCTGTAGAATATGTGAATTAAAAAAAAAGGAAGATTAATAAAAACAAGGATACAAAAGATAAAAAAAAGAATAAATAAAATGAGACTCTACCATTTCCTATAAATCTAACCCCTTCTCCTATAAAAAAACTTGTAACACCTATTCCATTTGGAATACCATCAATTATATGTTTATCAAAAAATTCAGTGAATTTACTTAATTTTCTTATACCCAATATAAAAACATTATTATAAAGAATATCTATGTAACCACGATTATATGACCAATTATATATTGCATTTTGTATTTGGTCTAGGAAATCTCTTTTAACACCTTTTTTGAAAAATAAATTAATAAGAAATAAATTCGGAAAAAAGGAATTTATAGATCCATAAAAAATGAATGCTATGCATAATCCAAAAGTTGCTATACTTACTGAAAGAATTACATTTTGCAAGAACTCATAAAAAATTACATATTGATTTGAACTTTCGATGAAAGAATTTTTTGATAAAGTTAACCATCTTGATAATAAATCAAGATCTAGTCCGCTTCCATCAAAGTTAATTCCTATTAAACCAATGAACACAGTAAAAACTATTAATAGGAGAAGAGGGATTAACATAGTATTGTCTGATTCATGAGGAAATAAAGAAGTATATTTATTTGCTTCAAAAATATTGAAGCAGTATATTTTATTTCTTAGACTTTTCTTTTTTTCTTTTGAAAAAAAGGAGACTTTTTTATTTATTTTTGATAAAGGCAAACTTCTATTGGTATTTGATTTGTTACATGTGCTTTTACCCCATAAAGATATTGAATAAAAGAAATTTGTTTTAGTACTACTATAACCTTGAAAATTAATACGTAAATATCCATCAAAAGTAAGTAAGTATACTCGAAACATATAAAATGCTGTTAATCCTGCAGTGAAATAAGCTATTATCCCATAAATTGGAGAATGTGACCAACTATTACTAAGAATCTCATCTTTAGACCAAAAACAAGCAAGGGGTGGAATACCACAAAGAGAGAGTGTACCCAATAAAAAAGCAGTTTTTGTAATTGGGATATAGTTAGTTAAACCACCCATAAAAACCATATTTTGATTTTTATCCGGTGAATATCCAACAACAGGTTCCATTGAATGAATAATGGATCCAGATCCTAAAAATAATAAAGCCTTAGAGTAAGCATGGGTTATCAAATGAAATAAAGCAGCTCGAAACGAGCCTATACCTAAAGCCATTATAATATAACCCAATTGAGACATTGTAGAATAGGCTAAGCTTCTTTTAATGTCTTTTTGAGCAAGAGCCAAAGTAGCTCCTAAAAATAAAGTTATTAAACCTATTGAAGAAATTATATCCAATATATAAGGTGTTATTAAGAAAAGAGGAAACAGTCGAGCTACAAGAAAAACTCCCGCTGCTACCATGGTAGCGGCGTGTATAAGAGCAGAAATAGGAGTAGGTCCTTCCATGGCATCAGGTAACCATATGTGAAGAGGAAATTGTGCGGATTTAGCAATCGCACCAAGAAATAATAAAAAGGTACATAAAGTAGTAAATAAAGAATTCACTTCATTTTTTTGGATAAAATTATTGGTTATTTCAAATAAATCTCGAAATTCGAAACTACCTATTATCCAATAAAAACCTAAAATTCCTAATAATAAACCAAAATCACCTATACGATTAGTTATAAAGGCTTTTTGGCAGGCATTTGCAGCGAGCGGTCGTGTAAACCAAAATCCTATTAACAAATAGGAAAATATTCCTACTATTTCCCAAAAAATATAAATTTGTATCAAATTTGAACTTGTAACTAGTCCCAACATAGAAGCATTGAAAAAATTCAAATAAGCAAAAAATCTCACATATCCTTGATCATGAGACATATAACTATCGCTGTAAATAAGAACTGTGATTCCAACAGTAGTAATGAGTATTAACATAATTGAGGTCAGCGGATCAATCAAATATCCGAATTCTAAGGAAAAATCCTTATTAATCGTCCAAGACCATAGGTATTGATAAATCAAATTCCCATTTATTTGTTGAATAGAAAGATTCAAAGAAAATATCAGAGTTATGATTAAAAAGAAAATACTTGGAAAAGCCCATATGCGACGAATACTTTTCGTCGCTGTGGAAATAAGTAGAAGTCCAATACCTATTATTATTGGAACTATAAGTGAAAGAAAGGGTATTATCCATGCATATTGATATATAAGTTCCATAAGATATTAAGAAGTTTAATTGTTAATTGATATTTTTTCCTTTCCTGAAAATTTGATTCACTAATTCTTATCTTTAATAAAATATAATATATTAAATATTCAAAGTTCAAGAATACTGTAAAGAATAAATAAGAAATAAGACAATACGATTTTAAGTCAAATATAAAAATTAAAAAATTCTGTACTTTTTTTTATCAAAATTGTAAAAAGAGAAAATATTATTGAGAAAATATTATTTCGATTGAAATAAATAGGAATAGGATAGATAAAGATATTTTGATTTGCTCAAAAAATGAATTTTACCTTTTTTTTACTTAAAATTTTAATTAATTAACAAATAAGGAAAAAATAGGTAAAAAGGGACAAAAAATTTGGATTTTTTTTATTTAGAATTATCAATTCTTAGAATTTGGAATCATTCTAATCTAAGTATTTCTTATTGTCGAGCCATAGTAATTGCTCCTATCAAGGAAACTAAAAGAATTATAGAAATGAGTTCAAAGGGAAGAAAAAAATCTGTTGCTAAATGAATCCCAATTTGTTGAACGTTATTTATGAGGTCCTGTTCTATAATTTGGTTTGATCTTGTAGTCCAAAGAATCCCGTACCATGATGTATCTAGGATAGTAGTCATTAGTGAAAAAAGAATAGTTGTACAAACCATTGAAGTAACCCCATCTCCAATGGTCCAAAGATAGGAATCTTTGGAATATTGTGAAGCATTCATGAACATTACAGCAAATAAGATCAATACATTTATGGCTCCGACATAAATAAGGAGCTGTGCGGCAGCTACAAAATAGGAGTTCAATGAAATATAGAATAAAGATATCGAAATAAGAACAAATCCCAACGAAAAGGCAGAATAAATTGGATTGGTAAGTAATACTACCCCTAGACCCCCTAATACAAGAACTGATCCCAGAAATACCACAAGAATATCATGTATTGGTCGAGGTAAATCCATTATGTAAAAAAAAACAAAGAAATTGAAATATATCATGACCATACTAAAAGGTCCAGGAAAGGAAAAGGGATTACCCTATTTTCTTCTTGTATAAAATATAGTTTATGATAAATTTGTCATAGAATGAAAAGGAAATATGGATTAATGTAAATAGAATTTTTATCCGAAAAAAGACTAGTTTGAATAGTGGTTCAAATTGTATATTTCGAAATCATCCCATCACGAAAAACAGATTGTCAGTTTCAATCAAAGAGTGATTTTCGACAATCAATAGTTTTGAGTTTTCTTTGTAGTTACTGACTAACCAAAAAAAATCTTAGTAATTAGTAATCGTTCTTGAATCAAAGGAATTCTCTTTATCTATTTGGAATTGAGTCGAATTCATAACAGTTTGAATTGTGTAATCTCCAATTATTGAGATTGGTAACCGACCCAAAGCAATTTGATTATAATTCAATTCATGACGATCATAAGTAGAAAGTTCATATTCTTCAGTCATTGATAAACAGTTTGTTGGACAATACTCGACACAATTACCACAAAATATACAAACCCCGAAATCAATACTATAATTTAGCAATTGTTTCTTTTTAATATCTCTTTCCAATCTCCAATCAACAAGGGGTAGATCTATCGGGCATACACGAACACATACTTCACAAGCAATACATTTATCAAATTCAAAGTGGATTCGACCCCGGAAACGCTCTGACATGATCGATTTTTCATAAGGATATTGAATAGTGACAGGTAAACGATTTGTGTGGGATAAGGTAATTATGAAACCTTGACCAATGTACCTTGCAGCTCGTATTGTTTGTTGACCATAATTCATGAACCCAGTTACCATAGGGAACATATTGTAAATATCAATGAGAAAATGGAAGTTTCTTTCTCTTGTTTGAGAGATATTATGAATCGAGAATCTTGTTATCGTATTCTGTTATTTATAGTGAGACAAGTTGAGAAGAAGTTGTTAATAAAAGATTACCTAGAGAAATAGGTAAAAGAAATTTCCATCCAAGATTTAATAACTGGTCTATTCTCATCCTAGGTAAAGTCCATCTTGTTGTGATAGAAATGAAGAGAAACAAATAAGCCTTAGCTAATGTAATAAAGATACCAATTGTCATTCCAAAAATTCCAGCCATTTTCTTTATTTTAAAAAGTTCAGGAATGGATATGTACGGAATAGAGAAATTCCACCCACCTAAGTAAAGAATTGTGACAAATAATGAAGAAACTAATAGATTTAGGTAAGAAGCAAGATAAAAGAGAGCATATTTGATACCCGAATATTCGGTTTGATAACCTGCTACTAATTCCTCCTCTGCTTCTGGTAAATCAAAAGGCAATCTCTCACATTCGGCTAGAGAAGAAATTAGAAAAACTAGAAAGCCTATAGGCTGACGCCACAGATTCCACCCCCAAAAACCATATTTGGACTGTGCTTCAACTATATCAACTGTACTTGAACTGTTAGATAATCATAGTCGAAAAAAACATGACTGTTTTCATCGCTATTTCAAAACCGTACATGAAACCTCAGCTTCATACGGCTCCTCTATGGCCACAAAAAATGTAAGGACTAGTTCGGTATTATCGGCATCTTTCTTTGGGGGTAGACAGAATAAAGATAGATCGGAGAGTCCCAAATTAGACCAATGGAATTCTGTCTGCTAGAATAATCAAAAAGTTGCTTCCGAATTGATCTTATCCTTTATAATGAGAATCTCTCTTTGTTCGGTAATAACTGAATCTTTCAATAAAATACTCGTTATATCAATAAATATAAAGAATTAGGCATTAGTTCATGAATCATGATAAGAATTGTATATGTATGAATATGGAAGAAAGAATAAAGAAAGATTTTTTTTATTATTCATACCATATATGGCATTCCATTTCTTTTTTCCTCTTCTTCTGTCTCAGGGGAGGGTACTTCAAAAAAAAATAAAGGATTAATTCGTTCTTGATAGTCATTTCTTTAATCAGTGAATAGGAGCATACTCTAGATCGGAATCGTAAGGAAGTACTACTTGATCATTTCTACCAATTTCAAGTCCTTATTATGATTCGTTTTATGTGGAAAAACCTCTTTTTTGATACCTTACATTATCTCGATTACTAATCTTTTGTGTACCTTGGTGTTCCTAACTGTCCACTGACTTTTGATTGATCGCCGGTATAGTAAATAAATAAAAGAAAGTAGTAGAAACTCCATACAGTTGATCTTTTGTTTGCACCCGCTTCAAGATATGATGACTAATCAAAAAATCGGAATCTTGGGGTAAACAGTTTACGCTACTTATGTTTACTTCAACTTGATTCTTGTACATAGGGAATGAGATTTTTTATTCTTACTACAAATTGATAAGCTGTTTTGTTTCACTCATATAACTATCTGGTTTAACTCATCAACCCGAATGCTGAATAAAAAAATGAGAATATCTATTCAATACATTGAACCTCTTTTTGTTCTTTGATTTTTAGAAGAAAAAGAGGTAAAAGTTCATATTCCAACGAATCACACGTAGAGATATTGATAATACACATAGAGTTAATGGTATTTCATAACTAATAGATTGAGCAGCAGCTCGTAGACCACCTGAAAAGGAATATTTATTATTCGATCCATATCCTGACATAAGAAGACCAATAGGAGCAATACTTGAAATGGCGATCCATAAAAAAACACCTATACCGAGATCAGCTAAAACAAGACGATACTCAAAAGGAATTACTAAATAGCTTAGTAGAACTGATATAACTGCTATAGACGGTCCGACACTAAACAGACGAATATCTCCTCGAGATGGGAGGAGATCCTCTTTCAAAAGTAATTTAGTCCCATCTGCTATAGCTTGAAGAATTCCCAACGGACCAGCATATTCAGGCCCAATACGCTGTTGGATCGCTGCAGATATTTCTCTTTCTAACCAAACAATTACTAGTACTCCTATTATGATTCCCAATAGCAGGGTCAAAATAGGTACAACAATCCATATCAGTCCATAGACTTCTTTGAAAAATCCCGATGTAGAGAAAGAATTGATAGTTTGTACTTCTGTCGTATCAATTATCATTTCAACGATCAACTTCTCCCATAATGATATCTATACTACCTAATATCGTCATGATATCAGCCAATTTCATTCTTTTAACTAGCTGAGGAAGAATTTGCAAATTGATAAAACCGGGTGGACGAATTTTCCATCTCCAGGGGAAAACACTATTATCTCCTATCAAATAAATCCCTAATTCCCCTTTTGGGGCTTCCACTCTCACATAAAGTTCTTGTTTCGACAATTCAAAATTGGGTGAAGGTTTTTTACTTATAAATCTATATGCAAAATCATTCCATTCGGAATTCTTTGCTCTATCAAAGCGTCGGACTTCTAAACTCTCATAGGGTCCTCCAGGAATTCCCTCTAGAGCCTGTTGAATTATTTTTATGGATTCCCTCATTTCACCGATTCGTACTAAATAACGAGCTAATGAATCTCCTTCTTTTTGCCATTGGATTTCCCAATCGAATTCATTGTAACACTCATAATTATCAACTTTACGAAGATCCCATTGGATTCCAGAAGCTCGTAACATTGGACCGGATAAACCCCAATTTACTGCTTCTTCTCCACCAATAATGCCCACTCCTTCCACTCGTTCCAAAAAAATGGGATTCCGTGTAATCAGTTTTTGATATTCAACAAAAACTGTTAAGAAATAATCGCAGAAATCGAAACATTTCTCTATCCATCCATAAGGTAGATCAGCAGCTACCCCCCCGATGCGGAAATAATTATGCATCATTCGCATACCTGTGGCGGCTTCGAATAGATTGTATATCAATTCTCTCTCTCTGAAAATATAGAAGAAAGGAGTCTGTGCACCGATATCTGCCATAAAAGGTCCAAGCCATAACAAATGAGAAGCTATACGGCTCAATTCCAGCATAATAACTCGGATATAGCTAGCTCTTTGAGGTACTTGAACATTTTCCAATTTTTCTGGTGCATTTACCGTTATTGCCTCTGTGAACATAGTAGCTAAATAATCCCACCGTGTTACATAAGGTAGATATTGTATAATTGTTCGGTTTTCCGCTATTTTTTCCATTCCTCTGTGTAAATAGCCCAATATGGGTTCACAATCAATAACATCTTCACCATCGAGAGTAAGGATCAGTCGAAGAACACCATGCATTGATGGGTGGTGAGGACCCATATTGACTATCATGAGATCTTTTCTTGTAACCGGTACAGTCATATCTTTTCTTCCTGAATTCATTATTCCATGAATTCCTCAAAGTGAGGCTCATCAAAATGAAAAATCGAATACTACTAAAAAAAAATTCAAACGATGAAATTAACGAGTTTGTGGCTCTCGAATATTCAACTGATCAATTAATTTATTATAACGTACTCGATTTTTCTTTGACAAATAAGTCAGCAACCGTTGACGTTTTCCCAGAATTTTTCGTAGACCCCTTTCCGATAAAAAATCTTTTTTGTGCAATTCTAAATGGGAAGTAAGTCTCTTTATCTTATTGGTGAAACTGAATACTTGAAATTCAACAGAACCCTTATTTTCTTCTTGTGGAATAATAGGAGTGAATGAATTTTTGATCATAAATAACAAAATTTTTCTATCTTTTTTCTTTCTTTTTCATGGATGATTTTTCCGATCAGGAAAAATCAAAAAATCAGAATTATGCCAGTTATTTGAATCTAGTACACACAAAAATTTGGATTGATTCATATACTACTTTTTTATTCTATCCAAATCAAATGAAGGATTTGATTATGTGACAAATCAAATTTTCCGGAGAAATTTTATCACCTTTGGTCCCGAAAGGTAGATATTTGGATTTCTCGATATTTTATTTGAGAAAATAGAACCCCGGATCCAGTAAGAAATCAATTCGCAACGATAGCTCGGAGGGAGCTCATTAATTTGCGAATCCCCCTCTTCTTCCCACTCGGATTCCGAAAATGGGAGTGAATACGATGGGTCCAACTCCTCTGATGGATCATCGATTGACTATTTGAAGTACTGCATCTCAAACCACTTTTAATCCCAAGGTTTGAGGAAGTACAATGGGTCAAACTCCTCTGATGGATGGATAAGGATCATCGATTGATCATTTGAAGTATCTCACTTCCTTTTTTATACTTCGTAGTAAAGCCAGAACACAATATCCAGAAATAGTATTATTTTTTTCATACGATTTAATGAAATTCGCAATGCGGGAATGTGCAACGACGTCTTAAAAATATATTGGAATGTAGCTCGGACTCTTGATACAAGATAGAGTCCTTATATTTATATTTATTTATACGATCATCATCGTCATCGGAATCATAGCATAGTACTCATCAGAATCATAGTCCTCATCATCTGAGGAATCAGATGATGATCCTTCATCCGACGAGTTGTTCTCCCGACTTAACTTTACTCTGAAATTCTTCAGAAATTGTGAAAATTTTTATTTGTATGGCCAACCATTGGCGGTATATTGGTTGAAGCCATAGATCAACAACATCAGTAATCTTTTTTGAAAAATGAAAAGTACCATTTACTTTGCTCCTTTTTTATTTTTATCAAAAAATTTATAATTATATACGAGAAAATCAATTCTTTTTAAGAAAATTTGTCAAATAGTGATTTTCTTATTTTATTTTAGCAAAAAAAGCAAATTTTTCAAATCAAAAAAGTAATAGTTCTTATTTTAGAATAACAAATTTTAGCAAAAAAAGCAAATTAATAGGAAATATATAGATACATGATATAATCTACACACTCAAATTAGATTAGGTTTGATTCATAGATATTCTTTCCATTATTTTAGAAACTCTATGAGTCGTATGTTTGTTACAATAGCGACAAAATTTTCTCAATTCTAATAAATTGGGTGTATTGAAACGATTCGTTTGAGTAATATATCTAGAAATACCCATTGATTTTTTATTGACACTTCTTCGAACAAACCTAGTAACTCTTAAAAGAACTCTGATTATTACACGACAACTAGTACATTCTGTAAAAGCTCTGACTCTTACATCTTTATTGTCAGTCATGAACCTCCTTTATATCTTTTTCTTTAAGTTCTATTCTCTAGAAGAGGTGGAATAGAATAAAGAATCTCTAGAAGAGGTGGAATCCTTTATATCTTTTGATTGGTTTACTTTATATCTTTTTATTGGTTTAACTTTCCTATTTTCGGTTTTTGAATCGAAAAAGAAAAAAAAATCAATAAGAATTCTTAACAAGTTATTACATTTCAAAAGATTTTTTTGAAATTCTTTATCTAGTTAATTACATATGTATTTTTTTAAGTTAAGTATAAGTAATAAAAAATAGAATCAAAATGAAGGAATACAATTTCTTTCTAACTATCTAGTTTTATTCTAAACCCTCATAACTTACTTATTTCAGTCTCTTTTTTTCGACTATGATTTCGTGTAGCTTACGCTAGACTTAGGTTTTGATTCAGATATCATTTGATTATTTCATTTATACTACTTATTACATTTTCATTTATACTACTTATTACATTTCAAAAGATTTTTTTGAAATTATCTAGTTAATAGCTAAAAAGCCTTCTTCCTTATTAATAATATCCTTTATTCTAGAACAGAATTTGATAAAAGAAGCTTTTTTGCAATAGAAACAAAGATGGGGAAAGAGTTACCTCTTGCTAAGGCAAAGCCTTTATTTAATGAAATTCTTTATTCTTTCATTAAGAACTAATCCAATCTCCCCAAGTAGGATTCGAACCTACGACCAATCAGTTAACAGCCGACCGCTCTACCACTGAGCTACTGAGGAACAACGGCAGATTCTACCTCTTAGAGTTCAACTTTTGTTCTCAACCCATAAACAATATAAGTCCCAAGCTTCCTTCGTAACTCCCGGAACTTCGTCGTAGTGTCCCCCTTCCATGTCTCATTTCATATATGGAAGATAGTATTCTCATATCATCAATATTTTTCTATTATACTAGAATATATATGCAAGATGATATTTGCATATAATCAATATATGACTCTCTCGAATATATATGTCAAACATCTTTTTTTTTTGAATCCATTCTGTCTTACTCTATCAAAAAAGCCTTCCAATCTATGTATCAAATAGAAGAAAAAGGAATGAAGACAAGAAATCATGGATTTTCACCTTTCCTTATTCAAGTAAATCAAAGATATGCATTTTTTCGTTGAAACTAGAAGGCCAAACGGCTGTAGATTCGGGGTTTTCACTTATAGCTGAGCATCAGGGAAAGGTCCTTTATACTGATAGTCAAAAGATCCTTTTTTCAAGGAATGGGAATACTGAAAGTATTCCTTTAGTTAAGTATCAAGGTTCCAACAAAAAAACTTTGATCCATCAAAAACCCCGGGTTCAGGGAGGTAAATGCGTTAAAAAAGGTCAAATTTTGGCGGACGGTGCCGCTACAGTTGATGGGGAACTCGCTTTAGGAAAAAACATATTAGTAGCTTATATGCCATGGGAGGGTTATAATTCTGAAGATGCAGTACTAATTAGTGAACGTCTGATATATGAAGATATTTTTACTTCTTTTTCTATTCGGAGATATGAAATTAAGACTTATATGACAAATCAATTGGTTTGATACGAATAATGGAAGTCGTTTCAGTATGTTAAGGATACATATGTATCCACAATCTAGATAGAATTCGAAAATAGTCTATTTCCTATACCAATATAGGAATAAAGAAATTCGCAGAATTCTTAAAGACTTTTTTCCTTAATTTCTTTATAAAT